TAAAGGGGCATCCAATTTTTACTGAACCTTTTTTTGTCAGGCTATTGTTCTCTTGTTCCCTGAAAGTCATAGAGTAAGACATCGACTTCTCAATAAGTTTTTTGATTCCATGATCTACTCCTCTGAAAAAAGCATTGGCGCGCGTGTAAACGAGGTGCTCTACCTAACTGAGCTATAGCCCTTGTGCTTGTGATACATATATTATCATGTCAATAATGTCTTGTCAAGATGAATATTACACGACTCAACTTTCTGTTATCTCTTTGATCAGTATTGGTTATAAATTATTGCTTATAAATAATATTACATTTATAATCCATCGATGTGACGGAGCCCGTTTCTTTCTCTTTGTGATGATAAGTGACCTACTTAACTCAGTGGTTAGAGTATCGCTTTCATACGGCGGGAGTCATTGGTTCAAATCCAATAGTAGGTAGAACTCATTCGATATCAGACTCTAGGTATCTAATAAATTTTTCTACTTTCAATATTAAAAATATTAATATTGAAATATTGATTTTTGATCTTTTCCATTCCACTCTGTATTAGAATCCGATTCCACTTATGATTCTATTCAATTGGCAAAAAAAGGGGTGTATAAAAAGAACTTCTGTTTCTACAGAAGTTCTTTTTTTTTATTCGGACACACCAACTAGTTATAGTTACGAAATAACATTGATAGCCTCCACTCGGGCCCTAGCTCGTCTGAGAGCTAGATTTGCCTCAATTATTTGTCTCTTGCCTTCCGCTTTCCGCAAGTTTGCTTCTGCTATTTCAAGAGTTTGCTGAGCTTCTTCTAGATCAATGTCACTACCCTTCTCCGCATCATTTACTAAAACGGTAATCTCATTATTGCCTATTCTAGCAAAACCACCCATCAGAGCCATCGTTACCCATTGGTCGTTAAGGCGTATTCTCAAAATACCGATATCAACAGCTGTGGCAATAGATGCGTGATTTGGTAATACGCCAATTTGTCCACTATTAGTAGATAAAACGATTTCTTTCACTTCTGAATCCCAAACAATTCGATTCGGGGTCAGTACACAAAGATTTAAGATCATTTCTTCAAATTACTCTCCGTTTCTAAGTTCGTAGCCTTCGCAGTAGCTTCATCAATGTTACCTACCAAATAAAAGGCCTGTTCGGGAAGACTATCTAATTCTCCGGAAAGGATCAATTTAAACCCTCTAATTGTTTCTGCTAGGCCGACATATTTTCCCGGAGAACCAGTAAATACTTCGGCTACAAAAAAGGGTTGTGATAAGAAACGCTCAATTTTTCTTGCTCTTGCGACAGTTAAACGATCGTCTTCGGATAATTCGTCCAACCCCAGGATAGCTATAATATCCTGAAGCTCCTTGTAACGTTGTAAAGTTTGCTTAACTCTTTGCGCAGTTTCATAATGTTCTTCACCAACAATTTTGGGTTGGAGCATAGTTGACGTTGAATCTAAAGGATCTACTGCCGGATAGATACCTTTAGCAGCTAATCCTCTTGATAGTACAGTAGTAGCGTCTAAATGTGCAAATGTCGTGGCAGGAGCGGGGTCGGTCAAATCGTCCGCCGGTACATAAACTGCTTGAATAGAAGTTATGGATCCTTCTTTGGTAGAAGTAATTCTTTCTTGTAAAGAACCCATTTCGGTACTAAGAGTGGGTTGATAACCTACAGCGGAAGGCATTCTACCCAACAAGGCGGATACTTCGGATCCTGCTTGGACGAAACGGAAGATATTGTCAATAAATAGAAGTACGTCTTGCTCATTAACATCTCGGAAATATTCCGCCATAGTTAGGGCGGTCAACCCAACTCTCATACGAGCTCCCGGCGGTTCATTCATTTGACCATAGACTAGAGCCACTTTTGATTCTCCAATATTTGCTTCATTAATTACTCCAGATTCTTTCATTTCCATGTAAAGGTCATTTCCTTCCCGAGTACGTTCACCTACTCCACCAAATACGGATACACCCCCATGAGCTTTTGCAATGTTGTTGATTAATTCCATAATTAGTACTGTTTTACCTACTCCAGCCCCCCCGAATAGCCCAATTTTCCCTCCGCGACGATAAGGGGCTAAAAGATCCACGACTTTAATTCCTGTTTCAAAAATCGATAATTTTGTATCTAACTGTATAAAGGCGGGCGCGGATCTATGAATAGGGGATGTTGTGCGAGTATCTACAGGACCTAAATCATCAATGGGTTCTCCCAATACGTTAAAAATTCGGCCTAGGGTCGTCCCGCCAACGGGAACACTTAGAGGAGCCCCTGTGTCAACCACTTGCATTCCTCTCGTTAGACCATCTGTAGCACTCATAGCTACAGTTCGAACTCGATTATTTCCCAATAATTGCTGTACTTCACAAGTCACATTAATTTGTTGACCGATAGTATCTCGACCTTTAACTATGAGAGCGTTGTAAATATTAGGCATCTTGCCGGGGGGGAAAGCTACATCCAACACCGGGCCAATGATTTGAACGATACGTCCCAG